ATTGAATCGTACCAGCCTCTACTGGGGGTTATTACTCATTTTTGTACTTGCTGTTTTATTTTCCAATTATTTCTTTAATTAAGAAAACGAGAGAGAACTAAAATAATAGACTAATCATTCTAAGTATTCTCTCTCTTAGCCCATTCGGAAGGATCTCATCTCATAATTATCCATGACTGTTTATGTCTCTAGCATGACCACTTGATGAAATGTGGAGGGAAGTGGGGTAAATGGCCGATACTACTGGAAGAATTCCTCTTTGGATAATAGGTACTGTAGCTGGTATTCTTGTGATCGGTTTAGTAGGCGTTTTCTTTTATGGTTCATATTCCGGATTGGGTTCATCCCTGTAGTAATCGGATGAATTGAGTTGTAGACATGAAAGCGTAAGAACTCAACGGATTCCCTTCTTTGTTTGTCTGATTTGAGGGAGAAGGTCCCGTTGGGTTCTTAATGATTATAAGATTTTTTTATAAGTTCATTGAAGAAGTTCTATTTACTCAACAAATTTTCCCCTCCTCTTTTGTTTGTCCACCACTTTTTATATTTATAGTATACGTAATTATTATTAGATAATAGAATAATAAATAAAATACGTAATAACTCTAAAAAAACGTTCTGATACGTCTGTAAAAAATTGAAACTAACACTAGGAATGTTTGACGAACAGTATAAAGAATCATTATTATTTCGACACAAGAAAAGGGTGTGAAAAATCCTTTTCTTGTGTCGAAGACTAGGAAGACGAATAACCCCTCCAAGAAATATTTGTTCCCTCCATTTATATTTATCCGTTCTATTTCGCGTTTACTTTTGGATAGGATCTAGCCGAAGTTAATTGTATTAGAATCAAATGCATTTTATGACATTTCAATCTCACAATAGCAACATAATAACATCAAAAGAAAAAAGAAAGAAGAGGTCAAGTCAAATAGTCTTATTCACAATCTACATACTATGGCTAGGAGTGTGGTACAAAGAATTCCCGGCATCTCGTAGAAAAAGAGTATAAACAAACAAAAGGCTTTTTAGAATTTCATTTTTTATCATAGATAATCATAATTACTAAAAAGAATTTGGTTCTTTTTACAAACTTGATGTCGACAAATCCACGAGTTTAGAAATTCATTTCGGACAATTGAACCTTCTCGAACTGTTTCTTTTTAAGAACCAAAAATATTTGTGCCAAAATAACAGATGCGAAGAAGAACAAAAGGCCTTGTACACGTAATGGATCTTGAAGTACTATTTCTGCATCTCCCTGACCAAATCCGCCCACATTAGGATTACTTGTCAACGGTTGATCCAATTTGATAGATTCGCCTTCTGAAACAAGAAGTTCTGGCCCCGGAGGGATAATATCAACCACTTGACGTCCATCCGATGCGTCGGCTATGGTTATTTCGTATCCCCCCTTTTCTTTTCGTAGGATTTTGCTTACTATACCCGATGCTGTAGCATTATAAACTGTATTGTTACTCTTGCTCCCGTCAGGATAAATCTGGCCCCTTCCCCTGTTTCCACCTACGTATATAGGATATTTTAAGAAGTGAATGTCTTTCTTAGTAGCGGGGTCGGGGGAAAGAATAGGAAAGGTGATTTCACTATATTTCTGACCAGGAACAGGACCTATGACAAGAATATTTTTTTGATTAGGGCGATAGCTCTGAAAAGACAGATTGCCCATCTTTTCTTTTATCTCGGGGGAAATACGATCGGGAGGGGCTAATTCAAAACCCTCTGGTAAAATAAGAACAGCCCCCACATTCAAAGCCCCTTTTTTACCATTAGCAAGAACTTGTTTCAGTTGCATATCATAAGGAATGCGAACAACTGCTTCAAATACAGTATCGGGAAGTACCGCTTGCGGAACCTCAATATCCACTGGTTTATTAGCTAAATGGCAATTGGCGCATACAATACGTCCAGTCGCTTCTCGTGGATTTTCATAACCCTGCTGTGCAAAAATGGGATATGCATTTGAAATGGATGTACGAGTTATGATATATATCATGAGCGATACGGAAATAGATCGAGTAATCTGTTCCTTTATCCAAGAAAAAGTATTTCTAGTTTGCATGGTCCAATCATTGATCCCGAAAATTTCTACAATAAATTGGGGTAGGTCACTAATGGAGTTTCCTATCCACGATTCTGTTATTTATTATTTACTGGAATAATTTGACTCGATTAATATATAGGAATATAGGACGAATCTCCGGGATGGGTAGAAATAAAGTGTTCAATGCTTTGCTTATGTACAACTGCAAAGTAAGAAACATTATAATTGGATTAGGTAGATCGTTTTTCAGTCATTCATTGAATGATAAATCACTACAAGTGATGGAGATACGCGATTTAAATAACGGAAAATCCAATATTTTAAAATTGTATCTAGAATGACTGGAAAAGTGGAAACAAGGCCAGATATAATTTGATCATTATGAACAAATCCAAAATCCTTGTAGACAAAGCCAATCATCAGTTCCCAACCATGGGGCGAATGAAATCCAATACATAAATCAGTTAATAAAAGAAGAGAAAAAGCTTTTATTGTGTCACTTAAGTTATATAGGAATTCCTGAGTCCAAGAGTTAAGAATAACAAGTTCTTTATTACCCAAAATAGAATAACCACTTAGAATAATGAAACAGATTATATTTGTCGAGAAGTGCAAAATCGTATGAATACGATCCTCGTTGTGTATCTTGATTAATTGGATTGTTTCTTTGTGAATTCCTATACGAAGGTTTTTTAGATGTGTCTCCGAGTATTCCTTGATCATTTCCTCTAAGAATAGGAGTTCCTCTAATTCTATGAATTTTTCTAGAATACTCTTTTCTTCAATATCATTCAAAAAAGTTTCGGATTGCCTAGTATTCCACCAATTAGTAACCCACGATTCCAGACTTTTTTGAAATGAGAGAGAAATCCACCAGGGTAAAAATACTATAGATGCAAGATATAAAAGAGGAGTGAATGCTTTCTTTTTTGCCATTTTTTCATCTGTGAATTGTTAATGAACCCATCTCATTCGTCGACTCTATGTAATCTAATATTTCTCTCACGCATCAGTTCTAGTACAAGTTATCGAACCTATGAATCTATTTACTCTTTTTTATTTGTGATTTCGTGGTTAGGCCTTGAATCTAGAAAAAAAAATACAGAAATAGACGAAAAAATCGAATGAATAAATAATCAAAAAATATTGTTTCCCTATAGTCAAACTCGAAGCACATATGTCTTTTCGATGAATGCCCGGAAAAACCACTTTAAATAATGAATATGCTTTAAATAACGAATATTCCGATTTTGAGATGAAAGATCTGATTTTGAGACGAAAGAACTCCTTTTCTATCATTATATAAAAATCTCTAATATTTCGAAAAAATTTAACTGACTATGAGTAGTCAGGGATAGAATAATTGAGGGAAATTTCTGAAGAATATTGTGAAAAATGAGTGGCAAAAAACGACAGAAATTGGCTAGTTATCATTACCAATTTTTTGGTCATTAAGGAGCACAAAAAATATAAAAAGAAGCGTTGAAAGAATTACAAGATATGATCTATCTAAATCAAAAGTATCAATTCCAACAAGTAAAAAGGGGGGAATTTCCTTATTTCAAAATGGTTGATTATGAAATATTTCGATTTGTTTCTTATTTTTTTATTGAATTGAGTTGTGTATATTTCGATACGTAGAAAAGATCTCCAAAAGAGTTTTTTTATACTCATATATGTCTGCTTTGACTCGAATGAATGTTCTAAAGAAACCTCAATTAACATATGTTCTAGAAAGAGAGGATTCTTTCTTTTTTGCCCTCCCCCTGAGAAAGCATTCATTTCTGGGCTCATTTCTTAAAATATTTCAATTGGTACACGCAAGAAATAGGCCAATTCAGCAGCTTTTTGTTCCATTTCCCGTGGAGTAAAATTCTCATCAGTACGAGTCAATGGAATGGCTCCCTGGCCTCTGATATCCATATAAAGGACACGGCGAGCATAAATACCCTCTTTAACTTCTATTCTGACGGACTGAATATCTTTTATAAGAAATCGGAGGAAGACCCGACGATTTTTTCCAGGAAATCCCCAACGAAAGATACACACTATTCCGTCTTTTCTATCAAATCGATCATAACCACTACCTACATTCCATGAAATTGTGCACCACAAATAGGAGCTAATAAAAAGACCCGCGATCCCATAGAAAGACATCACAATTCCTTGTGGAAAAAAAACTATTTGCTGAGACGGAAATAAAGATATCAAATTTCTACCAAGATAACTCGAGGTTCCAACCAACAAGAATCCTAATGAACCTAAAAAAAGGATAATAGCCCAGCAGAAATTACTTGTTTTTCGAGCCCCCGTTATAGGTTCTATCCATATATGTTCTGATCGACAACTCATACTTGATCCCGTTGCTTTTTTTTGGAATTGAGAGAATACCCCAAATGAATTTGACTTTAGTCCGTTTGTTTCCGAAGTAACTCGCATCAACTAGCACTAGTTTGATGTGAACCTTTAGGAGTAATTCATTAAAATGGTTAGATCTAAACTAATAACATACCCTTCGTATGATCTCACTAAAGATAGCCACATACATATAGATAGACCAACTTTACAGTTAAGCCATCCGCCGATTCAAGTCTATTTGAAAATCGCTAGAATATAGCATTTTCTGGAGACATAAGAGTTTTTCGGCGGAAGCCACATATATCATATTTTGCTAAATGGATATCTGTGTTATGATACAAACGTCAGTTTTGAAAAAAAAAAATAGATGAGATTTTGTGCCATCGGCTCTAAACAATCTTGTTTTTTTGAACATGAAGAAATAAAGAAGCCATTGCGATTGCCGGAAATACTAGGCCTACTAAAGGGACCAAAACAGAGGGAAAGTTAAGAGTTGTCATAGAATGGGTACCTCGATTTACTATTTGTACCTGTTATTATTATTTAGATTTTATATTTATAATATAAAGATATCTTATTA